TTGTTTCTCCTTAATTTTATTTTAATTTTGAATCTACTCCTTCGAAGAAAAGAAAATAAGTCTCTTGAAATTTTTAACCTCCGATTGTATCCGAACGAGAGGAATGTTGAAAAGTCACTACGAACCCGAAACATACCATTGGAAAGTGATTCAGTAATTAAACCTTCATGAATCCATTTTTGTTCTTTCATTCCAGGTAACCCCTTTTATTATCAACTCATGGAGTAGGAGTGATATTAGACAACCCTTCCTCTTTTTTCAAAAAAAAAAATAGGAAGTTTTCCTACGGATGCAATTCGTAGATCATAAAGATCACCATATATATAACAAAATTTCTCCCCCGATTCCTTCTAGTCGAGCCTCTCGGTCTGTCATTATACCTCGAGAAGTCGAAAGAATTACAATACCCATTCCTCCTAAAATCCTAGGAATTCGTTGATGGTTGGAATAGATTCGTAGGCCGGGTCGGCTGATACGTTTTAAAACAGTTCTATATGGCCCTTTTCTATTCCTTCTATGTCGCAGAGTTGAAACCAAGAAATATTTCTTGCTTACTCGATGTTTTCTCACATTTTCGATAAAGCCTTCGCGTAGAAGTATTTTAACAATGTTTTCAGTGATATTTGTAGATGCTATTCGAACCGTTCCTTTTTTATCCATGTCAGCATTTCGTATAGAAGTTATTATTTCGGCAATAGTGTCCCTACCCATGATGAACTATAATTATTGGTGCCTCCGGGTTTTTATATAATCAGCATGCTCTACTCTTTTTTTTTCATGAATTATTAAAGGTATATGCGTGAGAAACAATCTACTAATGCATTCTACTAATTAATGGAATCTAATTCAGTTCAGATATCTTACTATGAACCTCCCTTTTTTTATGTTTTATTATGTTTTCATCTATTAGTATTTATTTAGAATCTATTTATAATACCTCAGGAGCTAATGAGACTATTTTAGTAAAATTCAACTGTCTCAATTCCCGAGCGATCGCACCAAAAACTCGAGTTCCTTTGGGATTTCCTTCTTGATCAATGACAACTGCTGCATTGTCATCATATTGTATTATCATACCATTGTCACGTTTGAGTTCTTTACATGTACGTACAATTACAGCTCTGATCACTTCTGATCTTTGTAGAGGCATATTGGGAACTGCTTCTTTGATTACAGCAACAATAACGTCACCAATATGAGCATATCGGCGATTACTAGCTCCTATGATTCGAATACACATTAATTCTCTAGCCCCGCTGTTGTCCGCTACATTTAAATAGGTCTGAGGTTGAATCATATCATTCTTATTATTTTTCTCTTTTTTCTTTCAATGCTAACTAACTAAAGGGCGAAGAAAAAAAGAAGAAAGATTGTTTGTCCAGAAATAAAAAAACTGCGGTTTTTTCATCACAAGGCCCCTTTCCTTTCGTTCCATATCCCTATCCCGCAATAACGAATTGAGTTCGTATAGGCATTTTGGACGCAGCTATAGAAATAGCTTCTCTGGCTACAATTTCTGATACTCCACCCATTTCATAAAGTATTCGACCCGGTTTAACGACGGATACCCAATATTCGGGAGATCCTTTCCCCGAACCCATACGTGTTTCGGTAGGCCTTACTGTAACAGGTTTGTCTGGAAATATACGTACCCATATTTTTCCACCACGACGCGCATATCGTGCCATGGCTCGTCGCCCCGCTTCTATTTGTCTAGATGTGATCCAAGCGGGTTCAAGTGCCTGAAGGGCGTATCCGCCGAAACAAATTCGATTGCCTCGATAAGATATTCCCTTCATTCTTCCTCTATGTTGTTTACGAAATCTGGTTCTTTTGGGGTTATAGTTGATGGTTGTTTCTCAATGCCATCTCTACTGCAGAACTGGACATGAGAGTTTCTTCTCATCCAGCTCCTCGCGAATGAAACGATTAAATAATATTGTATATATTTTGAATTGAATGAATAATGAATCATGGAATTTTTTGAGATATAATCTGTCACGTACACGTAGGAATAAAATAAAATGATAAATTCCATTTTATAATTAATGAATCTTCATTTATTTTTACCTTTATTTTATTTATTTTTATTGAATTGCCCAAAACTTAGCAATCCAGTAAGGCTTTCGCGGGCGAATATTTGCTCTTTCAACATCCCTTTCATTCGTAGGGGCGTTCCATGACCTATCAGAATAAATGAATTGGTTCTTGGCTCGTTCCGCCATCCCACCCAATGAATCATTAGGATTCGTTTTCAAGGGAATCTTCCTCAGTCACAGGTTCTGTCGTTCCCATCGCTTCTCGATTAATGACTAGGCCCGAACTCTGCAATGGAGCTCCTAATAAAATTTGTTCCTGAATCAATCTTCTCAGTCTTTATTGACTCGGCGCTCTTTATTCTTTTTTATTTTTCGTATAAATTGTATTCATATTCATCGAATCTAATTATTAATTATGGACGAATACATTAATGCTTTATTACATTGCCTTTTATAAGATAGTTCATAGACCATACATATTGGAATCATATATCATTGCTATTCTTTTTCTTTCTTTCTCTCACCCCTCCATTTATCCATATCCCTTTGTTTTTGCTTCACAACCTTATAGATTGATTTTTCTTTTATGTAAAAAAAAATGCTTCAGTTGCTACAACAATATGATCAATACATCATATAGCGACTGGTTCCTTGGATCCAGATAATACGAAGCAATGAGCTGGTTATTAGTTATATAGTTATTAGTTCATACTAGGGGATGGCCCTTTGTTTTTTAATCCTAACCTAACTCTAAATAAAAAACCAACGAGTCACACACTAAGCATAGCAATTATATGGAGATGGAGTCAATCGAATTGTTATTCAACCCTATAGAATTAAGAATTCGAAAAAATTCTCATTTTTTTGATTGAACGGAAAAAAATGAACGAGTTTGTGATTTTTTATTCAATTGCCGGATGGATGGAACAGAAAGACAACGAAAGGCCCATTATTCCTCGTCTGCAAATATCCAAATTTTGATTCCTAATGCCCCATAGATAGTTCGAACTGTATAGGAACAATAATCAATTTTGGCTCGAATGGTTTGTAGGGGAACCCTACCTTCTCTGATCCATTCGACACGTGCTATTTCCTTTCCGTCGATACGCCCTGCAATTTGTACTTGAATTCCCTTTGTATCTGCTTTTTCAGTTAATTCAATAGCTTTTTTCATTGCCTTTCGAAACGAAACTCTATTCTTTAATTGTTCGGCTATAAATTCTGCAAGAATATTAGGTTGTCCATACGGTTTTTCAACTCTTGTGATAGCAATGTTAAGTTTTTGGTTCACAGAATTAAATTCTTTTTGTGCATTGCTCTGTAATTCTTCAATTCCTCGCGGGCTGCCCTCTATGAACAATTTTGGGAATCCCATATATATTATGACCTGGATCAGATCGATTCTTTTTTTAATCTTTATGCGTGCAATTCCCTCGGCACCCGAGGATATTTTCCTATTTTTTTGTACATAATTCTTGATACAATCCTGTATTTTTTGATCTTCCTGGAGACCCTCGGAATAACTTTTTGGTTGTGCAAACCAAACAGAATGATGACTTTGGGTTGTACCAAGTCGGAAACCGAGTGGATTTATTTTTTGTCCCATAGCACCTCGCTATCTCTATAAGGCCATATCATTTCTCTATTAGCCCACGTCATTCTGTTACGATATAGCATATGATCCATCATATATAGATACCTCTCTCTGACATCTTTATACTTATCTTTATATACCCATCCATATTTTCTTAACCATATGAAATAGTTTTTCTCTTTAGATGTATCTTTCAATACAATAGTTATATGACAGGTGGGTCTTTTTATCGGATAACTACGTCCTCGGGCTCGGGGTTTTAACTTTTTCATGCTAGTACCTTCATTAACTTCGGCTTGACTAATGATTAAAGCCGTTTCGTTGAATCCCATATTGTGACTAGCATTTGCTGCTGCAGAATAAACTAATTTTAAAATGGGATAACACGCTCGATAAGGCATGAGTTCTAGTATCATAAGTGTTTCCTCGTAGGGACGCCCACGAATCTGATCAATTACTCTTCGCGCTTTATGAGCAGACATACGTATATGTTGACCTAAAGCGTATACTTCTACATCTGGGTCACTCTTTATCATAAGGTTCACCTCCCACCAATAAACGATGAGCACCCATATCCACTTTATTAATTAATATATTAACGACGAGATTTATTATCGTTTCTCGCATGCCCCCGGAAATTCAGAGTAGGTGCAAATTCTCCCAATTTGTGACCTACCATACGATCTGTTATATAAATAGGCAAATGTTCCTTTCCATTATGAATAGCAATTGTATGGCCGATCATTGTGGGTATAATGGTAGATGCCCGGGACCAAGTTACGATTGTATCTTTTTCTGCCCTCGTGTTGAGCTTCGCAATTTTTATCAATAAATGATTAGCTACAAAAGGATTTTTTTTTAGTGAACGTGTCACAGCTAATTACTCCTTTTTTTTTTGTAAAGATGAGGAAACATATTCTATTTTCAATATTCTCCTATTTACTACGGCGACGAAGAATCAAACTATCACTATATTTATTCCTTTTTCTACTTCTTCTTCCAAGCGCAGGATAACCCCAAGGGGTTGCGGGTTTTTTTCTACCAATTGG